AGTGAAATTCCATCCAGTAAAACGGAAGAATTATAAATCTCCAAAATAATAGATAAGAATATCGCAAATAAAGCCATTGCGACACCCATCAAAGGAGTCGTTCCCCATCCAGGGGCTACCTTACCATATTCTGAATTCAATGGTTTCAAAAAATCCCCCACAACAGTTCGTCTTGGACCAGATCTAGAACTACCCTCACCGGTTTGTGTAGCCATAAATCTTATTTTGTATTCAGTGAGATCTGTTGACTTTGTATATCATTCCACTGTAAATAAACGATCTTATCATAGATCCATTGTGATCTTGAAATTATATAATAATGGAAACAGCAACCTTAGTCGCCATCTCTATATCTGGTTTACTTGTAAGTTTTACTGGGTATGCCTTATATACTGCCTTTGGGCAACCCTCTCAACAATTAAGAGATCCATTCGAAGAACACGGGGACTGATTGAAGTAATGAGCCTCCCAATATTGGGAGGCTCGTTACTTCAATTGAGATAATGAAAAATCATTTCATTTTTTAGTTGGAACTTTAGGCGGTTCTCGAAAAAAGATAGCGAAAAAAATTATCCCTAGAGTAGATACTAAGAGGAATGTATAAACCAATGCTTCCATAAATTCGATCGTGGTTTACAATTATAGCTTCCGTACCTGTTTATTTGGAATCATCTCTCTCCCGACTAAAATAAAGAAAGAACAAGAATCAAAGAAAAGGAAAAGGCAGCGATTTTAATCAAGATTTTTCCAGCAGCCTATGTCAAATCACAAATAGAAAATAGAAGCGAAAAATAAGAAAGCAATCTTGCATCAGACTACTTGTCTTCTTGTAGTTGGATCTCCAAGTTTTTGGAATGCTCCAAATTCCACTTGAGCATCCAAATCCGGATCAATACCGGCAAAAACATCTCTGAACAGGGTTCTAGCACCATGCCAAATGTGTCCGAAAAAGAAAAGCAAAGCAAACGAAGCATGCCCAAAAGTAAACCAACCCCTCGGACTGCTACGAAAAACACCATCGGATTTCAAAGTAGCACGATCTAATTCAAAAATTTCACCCAATTGAGCACGTCTAGCATATTTTTTCACAGTAGCAGGATCACTATAACTCACCCCATTGAGTTCGCCGCCATAGAACTCAACAGTTACACCTACCTGTTCGACACTATACTTTGATTCTGCCCTTCTAAAAGGGACATCCGCTCTAACAATTCCGTCTCCGTCTACCAAAACAACCGGAAATGTTTCAAAAAAAGTAGGCATACGGCGTACAAAAAGTTCACGCCCTTCTTTATCTCTAAAGATAGGGTGTCCTAACCACCCAACAGCTATTCCATCCCCGTTGTCCATTGAACCCGCTCTGAATAATCCTCCTTTTGCCGGATTATTGCCAATGTAATCATAAAAAGCTAATTTTTCAGGAATTTTAGACCAAGCTTCTGATAAACTTTGATTTTCGGCTAACCCAGCACTAACCCTTCGATATATTTCTTGCTGGAAGTATCCTTGATCCCATTGATAACGAGTAGGACCAAATAATTCGATGGGAGTAGTTGCTGAACCATACCACATAGTTCCGGCAACAACAAAAGCTGCAAAAAAGACAGCAGCTATACTACTGGAAAGGACGGTTTCAATATTTCCCATACGTAATCCTTTATATAAACGTTGGGGCGGACGGACACTAAGATGGAATAAGCCCGCTAATATGCCCAATGTCCCCGCTGCAATATGATGAGAGGCTATTCCTCCCGGAACAAAAGGATCAAAACCTTCCACGCCCCACGCCGGATTTACAGGTTGTACCTTGCCAGTTAGTCCATAAGGGTCGGACACCCATATTCCAGGACCATACAATCCTGTTACATGAAATGCGCCAAAGCCAAAGCAAGCCACTCCTGAGAGAAATAAATGAATTCCAAAAATCTTGGGCAAATCCAAAGAAGGTTTTCCTGTGCGCTCATCACAAAAAATTTCTAGATCCCAATATACCCAATGCCAGATAGCTGCCAAGAAGCACAAGCCAGAAAACACAATATGTGCTCCGGCCACACCTTCGTAACTCCAAATACCCGGATTTGTTATAGTTCCCCCTGTAATACTCCAACCGCCCCATGAATTGGTTATTCCTAAACGAGTCATGAAGGGTATAACGAACATACCTTGTCTCCACATTGGATCAAGAACGGGATCGGAGGGGTCAAAAACGGCTAATTCATATAGAGCCATTGAACCGGCCCAACCAGCAACCAGAGCCGTATGCATTATATGAACAGAAAGCAAGCGACCGGGATCATTCAATACGACAGTATGAACACGATACCAAGGCAAACCCATGGAAATACCCCTTTATCAACGAAAAATAGACACTATGTAACTTTATTGCATTGGAATACCTCCCCTTTTCGGTGATTCTTTCGGAGAAAGGATTAATATTTGTTCTATTCCATTAGTAATAAGGGAAGAATTCGGCTCAGAAGAAAAAAGAAAAGAGAAGCAGATCTATTCTATACCCGATAAGTATCAATACGCAATGGGGGTTGATCCTATTTTTTATGAATGAACGCATCCCTATTTGTTTTGTTCATCATTCAAAGGGCCTATTGGTAAGAATTCTCTTTCATTCATTCTGTCTTTCTTTATTTTATGGCCTTATTCTATCTATGTATAAAATATGATAAAGGCCAATATTATTAAGACCACTATTACGCTTCCACATCAAAGTGAAATATAGTATTTAATTCTTTTTCTTTCCTTTAATGCCTATTGGTGTTCCAAGAGTTCCTTTTAAAAATCCCGGGGAGAACGATGCAATGTGGATTGACGTATAGTGCGACTTGTCAAATATATTGGGTCATATGGGATTCCCCCGTTCTCTCGCCCGATCGAGATATCCTCTGTTTCGCCAAAAAAAAGATTGATTGAATTATCAAAAATTTGTAGCGTGAAGTCTAATGAAGTGCAATTAGAGATCCATTTCATTTTTTTGGGGGGGTATCCAGATTAATATTTTCAATTAGAATGATTTATGGTTGGCTTGGTTGGACCGATAAAATGAAGCATCCAGGCTCCGTTTAGAAAAAACCCAATTGGTAATATATTTATGATTACCACCTATATCATAATCATAAATCTTTTTTATTTTTAAAATTAGAAAATTATAATTATAATATAAATAGAAATAAGAGCGATTTCAAACTGTTAATCAATCGAATAATATGAGAAATACGTTGAATATTTGGCGGAAAACGTGAAAGAAAAAGGAATTAAATTAAAATAAAAAAGTAAATGAAATCATAGCAAAAAGACGTGGTATTAGGTCATTTGTCCTATATGCGCAAATCAAAATCGGGCAGATTTTTCCTCGGAGTAGAGCATAAACCTAAAAAAAAATTGAATAAAAAATTTATGAAACCCATTCAGGAACAAGAAAATGACATCGTGATTTGGATTGAATTCCAATGAAAAAAAATAGATCAATGAAAAGTTTGTGCGATAAGTTTAGCGAATTTTTTCTATATTTCTATATTATAGGAAAACGGGCCAAAACTCATCTTTCTTTAATTTCATTTTGAATTTCATTTGATTTAAAAAATGTAAGAAAAAACCCCTTCATTAGAAATTATAAGTTAGAGAAATTAGAAGTTAGAAAAGGCCCACTAGAAAAAACGAAGGATGGCTGGAATCTACACATTGATTTTTTTTTCGCAATTTTTGTTGAACCGTATGCATCAAAAGGTGCCTGTACGGCTACTAAGGGATACAATTTTATCCTAATCAACCGACTTTATCGAGAAAGATTACTTTTTTTAGGCCAAGAGGTTGATAGCGAGATCTCGAATCAACTTATTGCTCTTATGATATACCTCAGTATAGAGAATGATACCAAAGATCTGTTTTTGTTTATAAACTCTCCTGGCGGATGGGTAATACCCGGAGTAGCTATTTATGATACTATGCAATTTGTGCAACCAGATGTGCATACAATATGCCTGGGATTGGCCGCTTCAATGGGATCTTTTCTCCTGGCCGGAGGAAAAATTACCAAACGTCTAGCATTCCCTCACGCTCGGCGCCAATGAGTTTTTTTTATTTGATGGAAAGAAAAAGGAAGACTATGCCTTCGCCATATGAAATATGAATTAGTAAGTAATAATAGCATGGCACTTCGAATTCGATATGAAATTTTTTTGATTTCTTTTTTTTTTTTCACAAATATTAGATTATGTATCGAAAGAGTAGTATGAGAGAAAGGGGATTTCCAATTTTATCTTAGCTGTTGTGGGCCCATCTCAGCGTCACAAACTTTTTTTCTTTTCACACCAGAGGCTATTAACAATATTTATGTTATAAATATAAAAAAAAAGAGTACGAAAAAAAAAAGACTATTTTTTTCTTTCTTTTTTTTTGAAAAAAAAAGAAACTTTGGGATTGCTGAATCACAGACGAAATAAATAATAAATATATAAAGCAACGGAGCCATCATAGTATTTTTTAACTTTATCCAAAAAAAAAGAAGGGTGGTAATTGGATTATTTATTGATCCGGGTCTAATAGACTCTATATTTTCTCTTTTTCTTTTTTCGATGAAAGAAAAAAAAAAAGAGAATTCCATTGTAAAGCCGTATGCAATGCGCAAAAAATGCCTGTACGGTTGTTCAATTCTATCTTTTTCTTATTATTCTTTAGCTATTCTTCTCGCCTCATTATGTGAGTTAGAAGAACCTTTTATTATGTTATATCATCAGGGTAATGATCCATCAACCTGCTAGTTCTTTTTTTGAGGCACAAGCGGCAGAATTTATCCTGGAAGCGGAAGAACTACTGAAACTTCGCGAAAGCCTCACAAGGGTTTATGTACAAAGAACGGGCAAGCCCCTATGGGTTGTATCCGAAGACATGGAAAGAGATGTTTTTATGTCAGCAACAGAAGCCCAAGCTCATGGAATTGTGGATCATGTAGCGGTTACATAACAAACAGCAACGGTTTAACACCAATCCACAATTTAATTAAGATTGATTTAATCCCTCTTATTCCTTATCCTTCTTAACTTAAGCCTAAGGAGCTAATATTTTATTAATCTTTTAAATAGAATTAAAAGAAGTAATTCAGAATCATCTGGTTAGGATCGATCTAAACCAGTCTATTATGTATATGATTCAGTATGCCAACTATTAAACAACTTATTAGAAATGCAAGACAGCCAATTAGAAATGTCACGAAATCCCCTGCTCTTGGGGGATGTCCTCAGCGCCGAGGAACATGTACTAGGGTGTATGTGCGACTTGTTCAGATCATGGGCTGAGAAAAAAGAAATAATTTTTTCAGTATCAACGATCAGTACCGGTGAATAGAATGGGGTTCTTCCGTTCACTATCTAAAAAAGATAGATCTACCATATCCTTCTATTGTGTATGAAATTTATGGTTTCCGTTGGCGCAAATCCAATCTTGGGATTTAAGATGAGAAAAAATTCCCCATTGGTAGCAAATGCTTATCCATTAAGCGGGGAAAATCCTATTTAAAAAGCAAAAAGATTATGCTTCGACTCTTGCAAAGAACGGACTAACAGGGTCAGCTACCCAATTAATCCTCATACTTACATACCGTTACTGTATAAGATAGATCTCGTTGTGAAAGATCTATACTGGAAAATTTATGAGTAGAGCCGAAGAGTGTGAACTGTACAAGTTACCAATTAAATGAAGGAATGGGCTCCGGTGTATAGAGAGGGCCTCACCGTTTAAGAAGTAACCATAGAAACGATGGAACCCACTATTTATTTATCCATTTCTATTTACTCCTTTATTTTAGTTAATATGCTTTTTTTGATACCTAGTATCAATACAATTTCTTATTTCAAGGCGAAATGCCTAGAAAAAAGGAAAAATCGTGGTCGGGACGGTTATAGTAGCAAAAGCCATTGGAATTTTTATTTTATACATTGGAAGAATCCGTTTTGTTATTAATAGACTAGAAAAGAATAACTGAAAGAAAGAATTAGTTATTCATCAAAATTTCTTTTATTCAATGACCAGAATTAAACGGAGACGTCGAACAAAAATTAGTTTATTTGCATCAAGCTTTCGAGGGGCTCATTCAAGACTTACTCGAACTATTACTCAACAAAGAATAAGAGCTTTGGTTTCGGCTCATCGGGATAGAGATAGGAAAAAAAGAGATTTTCGTCGTTTGTGGATTACTCGAATAAATGCAGTAATTCGCGGAATGGGGGTATCCTATAGTTATAGTAGATTAATACACAATCTGTACAAGAAACAGTTGCTTCTGAATCGTAAAATACTTGCACAAATAGCTATCTCAAATAAGAATTGTCTTTATATGATTTCCAACGAGATTATAAAATAAGGATATCGGAAGGAATCCAACGAAATGCTTTAATAGGGTTCCCTCGAGAATGAACCCGGGGAAGGTAGAGTAGAAATTAATATGATAAAAAATTCTGATTCTGATAAGGTCATCAAAACAAGATGAGCGAAGACGCTCAATAAAAAAAAAGATTTCTTTTTCTTCCCCAACCAGATTTGATTCTTTTATTTTTTTTTTTTTTCTTTTGATTATCAGATTTTTTGAATAAAGCATCAGTCTACGTTTGATAATTTTGAATCAATTGAAGGGGTAAGCCTATTTATTTCTGGTTCTAAGAGCAGTAGTTCTAGCGGTCGACTCGCTTCTTTCAAATTGTTTCTCATTATTAAGAAAGGGTAACGAAGATAAAATACGAGCTTGTTTTATAGCAATAGTAATTAATCGTTGTTGTTTTAAGGTCAATCTATTTACTCGCCTAGATAATATTTTTCCTTGTTCACTAATAAATCGACTAATTAAACTCATGTTTCTATAATCAATTCGATCCCCCGATTGGATCGGGGGCAAACGCCTACGAAAAGATCGCTTGGATTTAAGAAAGAGTCGCTTGGATTTATCCATGATTTCTTTATTCCTTATTTCTAAAAAGAATCCTATCTCTATTTCTAAAATCCTATTTTGATCGTATAAAATTCAAATTAAATTATAGTAAAATTTTAGAATGAATATAATAAACAGGATTTGGTTTGTTTATTTTATTATTATTTATTTATTATTTAAATGTATATAAAATTATTTAAATGTATATAAATTTAAATATATGATATGTAATAATATAATAATTAATAATATTAAAAATAAATATATATAATTAATAATAAATATAAAAAATATATATATAATATGCATATAAATAAAATATGCGTTATATCTATAACTAATTATATACTTAATATATTATAACCTAATGTCATAATTTTCTGTCATATTTTCATATTCTCGGGAAGGGGTGACATATACGAGCAGGTTTATTTTTTTATCTCCCCGTGAATTGTATGTTTGTAACAATAGGGACAGAATTTCTTCAACTCCAATCGACTAGGCGTATTGTGTCGATTTTTTTGAGTAATATACCTGGAAATGCCCGTTGATTCCTTATTAACATTAACGCCGTTTCGAACACAACTGGTACATTCCAAAATAATCGTTACTCGGACATCTTTACTCTTGGCCATGAACCTCCTTTGAGTTTTTAATTCACCCAACTTTTCTATTTTCCGATCAAAAGCGAAGAAGAAAGGAATGAAAAAAAAATAAATAAAAGTTGCTAACTCAAAACCAAATCTTGAAAGATTTCGTTGCAATCAATATAGTAAATCAATATAGATTTATAGTAATAGTAAATAATAAGAATAAATAATACAACGATTTCTAACTCTATTTAGAATCAAATAACAGTACAGTATTTTCTTTAAGTATCTTGTAGGATACTGTTGTTCCAGCCACATTTCTCTTTTCGCTCTACTAGTATTTAATTGGAGCTTGAACCCGAATTTCGGCGAGGTTGAATCCACTTTTTTCGTTCGACCTTCCTTATTTATTTTATCTAATTCTAAAAAAAACTAAAATAAAAATAAAGGGGGGCGAGAGAGTAGTCACAGATATTTGATTGTATCTCGATCTAATCTTTTTCGCCCCGTCCCGTGACAATAACTAGAATTAAAAAAAAGGGAATGTTAACGCATCCGGGAAGAAACGATTGATCTCTATCAATAAACCCGCTAAAGAACCGAACCAGAGAGTACTTAGTACCGGTGCTACGGAAAGATATGTTTTTAGATCTCGCATTTAAAATCCTCCTTCTTTATCGTAATCGTATTACATTAAGGTAATACATATATAATCACATGTATGTGTGGTTAAAGACCACTTGTATTTGTATATTTGTACCCGGAATTCCTAATTCAAAGTTCAAATTTAAATGTACAATGATTCGATAGATAAGATTTTCCATTTCTTAAAACAGCAAAATAGGTCCCTTTCCGCCTGAGAATTCCCGCCAAAAATATTCATTTACTATTCATTATATGGTTGTTATATGATATGAGACCAAAAACAAAAAGAGGAAACGGAAAGATAATTTTTGTATATCAATAGATGAAATAAGGGTGTGGAAAACAAGACAGGGATTCTCTACAATGACATTGTAGGCCAATTGAAAGGGATGTAGCGCAGCTTGGTAGCGCGTTTGTTTTGGGTACAAAATGTCACGGGTTCAAATCCTGTCATCCCTACCTATTACTTCTCGTTTGAGCAGTAACGAGGGAGTAGTTTTAGATTGATTAAAATTAAGCATACATAATCTATCATTTTCTCATATTATATATGATATATGATAGTATAGGTGTGCGCGATGTATTGGGGTTATAAAATAAAAGAATCCTCTTTTTTACAGTCTTATTTATTATGATAAGAAAGCGCTCTTAGTTCAGTTCGGTAGAACGTGGGTCTCCAAAACCCAATGTCGTAGGTTCAAATCCTACAGAGCGCGATTCCGCTCTTATTAGGTCGAAAATTACACCGAACTGAAAAAAAAAAATTGAACAGCAATTCGAATTTGACCTCCTTGGATTAAATTAAAATTAAAAAATTATTATAAAATTAAAGAATTAAAGAAAGGGGTCAGTCAAAAAAAGAGATGGTAATTAATCAAAGGTCCAACTGATCACCACGTCTGTATTGTAAATATGCGGTTACGAATAATCCAGCCAAAGTAATAGGAATTAGACCTAAGACGATTCCAAATAGAAAAACTTCAATCATTTCAATTTATTTGAAAGGAGAAAAAGAAAGGTAATATCTATCCCTAAATATTAATCTCTATTGCCCATGAATATCAATAATTAATAATTGATAATTAACACGGTAAGGAACTGTAGAATATTATAGAATATATGGAATAGGACAGAAAGCTTTGTTTTTATGAATTGTTCGTTCATTCAATTAATTTTCAAATAAGTCGTATCTTACTCAGACCAATAAATAAAACTGAGGTTATAGTTAAAGCCGCTAGTAAAAAACCGAAATAACTAGTTATAGTAGGCATGAAGGGGCTAAATGAAATATGTTCTTTTTATACATATGTTTATAAAGCACTTACCTAAGTTTCAATTTTTAAACGAGACGGGGATAAGCAAAAATACCAATTGAAATAATAAGTTCAATTGAAATTTTTTGATTCATCAATGATTCTAAAACAGTATTCACAAAAATAGAGCGGCAGGCCAAGAGTAAAAACGAAAAAGAAATCGATTCATCATCTTTGTAGTTAGGTCAAGAAAAACCCTTTGGATCTAATACAAGAATACAAGAAAGGCCGCCTCACAAATATTGATTAGTAGAATTTTTTTATTTTATTCTTTGCTTTTTTTTTTATCTATATCTAATACTATCGACTACTATTACTTGTTACTAGACGACTAAGCAATTCCTTAAAAAAAGGAGGGCTTACAACAAAAAACAAAACCCCTTGCGCAACTACGAAAAAAAGTAAATTTTTAGATTTCGCATCTAATTGACTTGCGGAAATATGATAATTTCCTTCATGAATTATTATAAACCAACTCATTGGATTGACGGGTTACCTGATCTTACGTTTCTAGGCCCAAG